GGGTTTTGGAGACCCGCGTTCTACCGAACTGAACTAAGAGCGCTTTCAAAGAATTTTTTTTTTTTCCACTTAACTTCTAACACATCTCACATAAATATAGTATCCAAAAATGAAAGATTATGCCCCATTTTAGTCGATCCCAATTAATCTTTCGTTACTGCCCATAGGAGAAGTAATAGGTAGGGATGACAGGATTTGAACCCGTGACATTTTGTACCCAAAACAAACGCGCTACCAAGCTGCGCTACATCCCTTTTAAAAATTGTTGTACAGTGTCATTGTACAAAATACCTGTCTTGTTTTCCACATCTTTATTTTCTCCTCTATCTATATAGAACTTTCTTGTCATTTCTTGTTTTTGGTTTCATATAATAAAAGAATTATATACATCTGAAACCCAACCTAACATATAAAAAAGAATGAATATTTATCCGTAATGCTCAGGAAGAAGGGGTCATCTTTTTCTTTTTTAGTGACAGGAAAATCTCATCTATTGGTTCATTGTACATATCCATTTTTGTTAGGAAATCCGCGTAAAAATAAAAAAAAAAATGATCTTGAACTACAGCATCTGACAATATATGTATTACAATAAAGAAGGAGGATTTTCAATGCGAGATCTAAAAACATATCTCTCCGTGGCACCTGTGTTAACTACTCTATGGTTTGGGTCTTTAGCGGGTCTATTGATAGAAATTAATCGTTTATTCCCAGATGCCCTGTCATTCCCCTTTTTTTAATTCTAGTTATTGATATGCGAAGAAATGAAGAAATATAATTCCACATGACGTAACTAAAACCTCGCCTCTCCCTTTCAATTCTTTAGAATAGTAAGGAAAGAGAAGGAAAAAGTGTATTGAACCTCATAAAAAATCCGGTAGATCCAAGATCGAATTTGGGAAAACAGAAATAAAATTCAAATGTGTATCCGGTCTAGGGCGGGCTCTACGAAATCATAGCATAGAAAGAAGATACTTAAATGAAATATTGGGATTTAGGATAGAAATAATTGATAGTTAGAAAGAAATTGTATTACTTAATTATTATTCTATTTTGTATTACTTAACTTAATATATACTATATTAATACATATTCTATTAATTAGATAATAAATTAATTAGATAAGATAATAAGAAGAATTACAATGAAATGCTTAGAAATGGAATTTATAACTAGTAACTTCTATTGATTTTTTTCTTCTTCTTCGGTTCGGATCGAAAATATAAGACTTAAGTTAAGTCGATACAAAATCTAAAGGAGGTTCATGGCCAAGGGTAAAGATGTCAGAGTCAGAGTTATTTTGGAATGTACCAGTTGTGTCCGAAATAGTGTCAATAAGGAATCGCGGGGCATTTCTAGATATATTACTCAAAAGAATCGCCACAATACACCCAGTCGATTAGAATTGCAAAAATTTTGTCGCTATTGTCATAAGCATATGATTCATGGGGAAATCAAGAAATAGATCGAAAGAAACATCATGTGTTCGATCTTTCCAAAGAACAGGACAGGAAGAGTAAGAACTTAACATATATAATATACATAATATATACAAATCAAACCCGATTTTATGTAGATATTCTTTCATGTGTATAGATATATAGTATATTAATGAAATAATATATGAATCAAAGCCTATTTCGGTTGGATCCGAAATGAATAAATAAATTGAACTTTAGAGATAAGGAATAAACCATGGATAAATCCAAGCAACCTTTTCGTAAATACAAGCGATCTTTTCGTAGGCGTTTGCCCCCAATTGGATCGGGGGATCGAATCGATTATAGAAACATGAGTTTAATTAGTCGATTTATTAGTGAACAAGGAAAAATATTATCTAGACGAGTGAATAGATTGACCTTGAAACAACAACGATTAATTACTATTGCTATAAAACAAGCTCGTATTTTATCTTTGTTACCTTTTCTTAATAATGAGAAACAATTTGAGAGAGCTGAGTCGATCCCAAGAACTACTGGTCCTAGAACCAGAAATAAATAGGCATACCCCTCAATTGGCTCAAAAATCCAATTGGAACTCAAGCTCAGATTGATGTTTTGTTCGAAAAGGCCTAGAATCCTGATTTGATTCTTGTGTTATAATATAAGAAACAAAAATGGGGGAGAAGAAGAAATATTTTTTTTATTGAAACATGTTCGTTCATTTCTACTACTTATCTTAATTTATTTTTATTCTATATCTTCCCGGAGTTCATTCTCCGGGGAATTCCCTTTCAATCATTCCTGTATATTACTTTTGAATCTCCTTTATTTGATAATTTTATTGGAAATCATGTAAAGACAATTCTTATTTGATATAGCTATTTGCGCAAGTATTTTACGATTAAGAAGCAATTGCTTCTTGTACAGATTGTGTATTAATATACTATAACTATAGAATACCTTATTCTCACGAGTTACTGCGTTTATCCGAGTGATCCACAAACGACGAAAATCCCTCTTTTGTCTGCCTCTATCTCGATGAGAGGAAACCAAAGCTCTCATTTTCTGTTGAGTAATCGTTCGAGTAAGTCTTGAATGAGCCCCTCTAAAGGTTGATGCAAATAAACGAATTTTTGTTCGACGTCTCCGAGCTGTATATCCTCGTTTAACTCTGGTCATTGAATCAGATTAAAGCTTAATGAATAACTAATTGATTTCTCTTCTTTCAGTCATCCTTTTCCCCTTCCCCGGTCGATTAATAACAAAACGGATTATTCCGATATATAAAATATCAATTCCAATGGCTTTTGCTACTATGACCTTCCCAACCACGATTTTTTATTCTATTCCTTCCATTTATTTCACTGGAAATAAGAAATTAGAACGATACTAAATAAAAAAAATAGTGGGTTCCATCGTTTCTATGGTTACCTCTTAAACGGTGAGGTCCTCTCTATACACCGGAGCCTCTTCTTTCATTTAATCAAATGTTATTGTTAACTTGTATAGTTCACACTCTTTGGCTCTACCTATCTACAGTAATAGCTCTTTTCACAAAAAGAGTTATCCATACAGTGACGGCATTTAATTATGAAAGTTGGCTAGGTAGCTGACCCTGTTAGTCCGTTCTTTCAAGAAAAGGAGCATAACCTTTTTGCTTCTTATGATACCATTTCCTCCGCTTAATGGATAACCATTTGCTACCAATGGGGAATTGCTTCTTATTTCAAATCTAGATGATTGGATTTGCACCAATGGAAACCATAAATTCCATATACAATATGGGTATATGATAGATCTTCTCTATCTATCCTATTCATTGGTACCGGTCATTGATACTGAAAAAATTGTCTCATTTGTTCGAACTTATGATCTGAACGAGTCGCACATACACCCTAGTACATGTTCCTCGACGCTGAGGACATCCTCTAAGAGCGGGAGATTTTTTAACATTTCTTATTGGCTGTCTTGTGTTTCTAATAAGTTGTTTAATAGTTGGCATGTCGTATGTATATATATGTATATATAGAATAAAATGGGTTGGTTTAGATCGATCTTAACCTGATGATTGATCATCATGAATTATTTCTATTCAATATCAAATCACAGAAAATTTTAATTATGGTTTGAAATAAAATGGATTTATACGAAATCCCCAGTATTTTAATTTTAGACCGCTACAAGATCAACAATGCCATGAGCTTGGGCTTCTGTTGCTGACATAAAAACATCCCTTTCCATATCCTCGGATACAACCCATAAAGGGTTGCCCGTTCTTTGTACATAAACCTTTGTTATGGTTTCGCGAAGTTTCAGTAGTTCTTCCGCTTCCAGGATAAATTCCCCTGCTTGTGCCTCATAAAAAGAACTAGCAGGTTGGTGAATCATAACCCTGATGATATTGATATAACATCATGAACGGTTCTTCTATCTCGCATGATTGGGCTAAACTAAAGTAGGGGATAAAAAAATAACAAGAAAAAAAATCAAATAGAATTGAATAACCGTACAGGCATCTTTTGTTCATTGCATACGGCTCCGCAATGGAATTGACTTTTTCTTCTCTTCTATTCTATCGAAAAAAGAAATAGAATCCATCTAATCCAGATCGTTGAATGATCCATTTACCACCCTTCCTTTCATAGAAGTAAAAAAGAATACTATGATGGTTCTGTTACTTTATATATTTATCTCGTCTGTGATTTAGCAATCCCAAAGTTTCTTTTTGATACGATCAAATAAGTAAAAAATGATCTTTTTTTTTTTCATTTTCGTACTCTTTCTTTCATAGCATAAGTATCAGAAAGAGACTTCTGGTGTGGAAGAAAAATGGTTTGTGACACTGAAATGTACTCCCGACACATAAGATCAAATCGGAAATAACCTTTATTTCATACTACTATCTCGATACAAAATCTCATGTTATGAAAAAACAATAATGGTTTGTTCATATCGAACCCGAAGTGCCATGCTATTATTACTTATAATTTTATTTTATAATCAATGTGGCGAAGGCATAGTCTTCTTTTTTTTTCAATCAAATAAAAACTCATTGGCGCCAAGCGTGAGGGAATGCTAGACGTTTGGTAATTTCTCCTCCGACCAGAATAAAAGATCCCATTGACGCGGCTAATCCCATGCATATCGTATGCACATTAGGTGACACAAATTGCATAGTATCATAAATGGCTATTCCTGGTATTACCCATCCGCCGGGAGAGTTTATAAACAAATAAAGATCCCTAGTACCATCTTCTATACTGAGATATACCATGAGACCAACAAGTTGATTCGAGATCTCGCTATCAACCACTTGGCCTAAAAAAAGTAATCTTTCTCGATAAAGTCGGTTGATTAGGACAAAATTGCATCCCTTAGGAACCGTACGTGCACCTTTGGATACATACGGTTCAAAAAAAGAAAAAGAAAAAAAAGAATCAATGTGTCGATTCCAGTTTTATTTCTTTTTTTTTATGTAACAGGTTTTCTTAATGAAAGGTCTTCTATTAAAAAAAACGAGATGAGTTTAGGCTCCCTTTCCTCTAAAAAAAAAAGAGATTACTGAACTTATTAAACTAACCTATCATTGATGTATTGTTTCATCGATATTAAAATCACGATGTCATTGTCTTGTTCCTGAATGGGCCCTTTCAATTCTTTTAGGTTCATGGTCTACCCCGGGAAAAGATCTGTCCGAATTCTATTTGCACATATAGGACAAATGGTCTCAGTACCATTTTTTTGTTATGACTTCTTTTTTTTGTTAATTTCGTGTCTTGCTTTCCCAAAACTATTTGATGTATTCATCATACTATTCCGTTGGTCGGCAATTTGGGATCACTACTATCACTACTATAGTAATAGTAGGTATAAGAATCATTTATGATACAAGTGGTAATCATACATATATTATATTAACAATTTGTTATCGATTTGGTATTTTCTGAACGGAGCCTGGATACTTTATTTTATCAGTCCAAGTAAACCATAAATTCTTCTAAATTGATAATATTGATCCCCAATATAAAATAAATTGATCTAATTGCACTTCACGCTCCGAATGATTGATTGATGCCTCACTCAATACAATATCTCTTGGGCGAAACAGAGGATATCTCGATCAGGGGAGAGAACGGGTAAATCCCATATGACCCAATATGTCTGACAAGTCGCACTATACGTCAACCCAAACCGCATCTTCCTCTCCAGGACTCCGAAAAGGTACTTTTGGAACACCAATGGGCATTAAATTAAAGAAAAAAATTTAGTACTATACTTCACTTTAATATGGAAACGTAACAATCAATGGTTTATTGTCTTCATCCCTTTTTTCTCTTTATTCTATTTGATACATAGATTGGAAAGTTTATACAGTAAGACAGAATGAATAAAGAAAAAATTTGAATGAAGAAATCGATCGTTCGAATGATAAACAAGTATCTATCCATTCGTTCCCCAAAAATGGGACCAATCCTCCCATTGCGTATTGGTACTTATCGGGTATAGAATAGATCTGCTTCTCTTTGTTCTTACGAACAAAATTGTTCCGTTATTTTCACGTTATTTTCAATGGAATGGAATAAATATTAATCCTTTCTGATACGGAATCTACTGAAAAGGTTAGGTACATGGTTAGTATATATAGTCTTTTCCAATGCGATAAAATAAAGCGGCATAGTGTCTATTTTTCTTTGATAAAGAGGTATTTCCATGGGTTTACCTTGGTATCGTGTTCATACTGTCGTATTGAATGATCCCGGTCGATTGCTTTCTGTTCATATAATGCATACAGCTCTAGTTTCTGGTTGGGCTGGTTCGATGGCTTTATATGAATTAGCGGTTTTTGATCCCTCTGATCCCGTTCTTGATCCGATGTGGAGACAAGGTATGTTCGTTATACCCTTCATGACTCGTTTAGGAATAACCAATTCGTGGGGCGGTTGGAGTATTTCAGGAGGAACTATAACAAATCCGGGTATTTGGAGTTATGAAGGTGTGGCAGGGGCACACATAGTGTTTTCCGGTTTGTGCTTCTTGGCAGCTATCTGGCATTGGGTATATTGGGACCTAGAAATATTCTGTGATGAACGTACGGGAAAACCCTCTTTGGATTTGCCCAAGATCTTTGGAATTCATTTATTTCTCTCAGGGGTAGCTTGCTTTGGCTTTGGCGCATTTCATGTAACAGGTTTGTATGGTCCTGGAATATGGGTGTCCGATCCTTATGGACTAACTGGAAAAGTACAATCTGTAAATCCAGCGTGGGGCGCGGAAGGTTTTGATCCTTTTGTTCCGGGAGGAATAGCCTCTCATCATATTGCAGCGGGTACATTGGGCATATTAGCAGGCCTATTCCATCTTAGTGTTCGTCCGCCTCAACGTCTATACAAAGGATTACGTATGGGCAATATTGAAACTGTACTTTCCAGTAGTATCGCTGCTGTTTTTTTTGCAGCTTTTGTTGTTGCTGGAACTATGTGGTATGGTTCAGCAACTACCCCAATCGAATTATTTGGTCCTACTCGTTATCAGTGGGATCAGGGATACTTTCAGCAAGAAATATATCGAAGAGTTAGTGCCGGGCTAGCCGAAAATCTTAGTTTATCGGAAGCTTGGTCTAAAATTCCCGAAAAATTAGCTTTTTATGATTATATTGGTAATAATCCGGCAAAGGGGGGATTATTCAGAGCAGGCTCAATGGACAATGGGGATGGAATTGCTGTTGGATGGTTAGGACACCCCGTCTTTAGAGATAAAGAAGGGCGCGAGCTTTTTGTACGTCGTATGCCTACTTTTTTTGAAACATTTCCGGTAGTTTTGGTAGATGAAGACGGAATTGTGAGAGCTGATGTTCCTTTTAGAAGGGCAGAATCAAAGTATAGTGTTGAACAAGTAGGTGTTACTGTTGAGTTCTATGGTGGCGAACTTAATGGAGTAAGTTATTCTGATCCTGCTACTGTGAAAAAATATGCTAGACGTGCCCAATTGGGTGAAATTTTTGAATTAGATCGGGCTACTTTGAAATCCGATGGTGTTTTTCGTAGCAGTCCAAGGGGTTGGTTCACTTTTGGGCATGCTACGTTTGCCTTGCTCTTCTTTTTCGGACACATTTGGCATGGCGCTAGAACCTTGTTCAGAGATGTTTTTGCTGGTATTGATCCAGATTTGGATGCTCAAGTGGAATTTGGAGCATTCCAAAAACTTGGAGATCCAACTACAAGGAGACAAGTAGTCTGATACGACATTGTTGTGGTATCTTTCGCCTCTATTTTTTTTTTATTGACATTGGGTATCAGAGAAATCTTGACTTGAATCACCATCTTTTCTTTGACTTTTTTTCTTTCTTTATATGATATGGTAAATGATCCCAAATGAATAGGTGTGGAAGCTATAATTGTAAACCACGATCGAATCCATGGAAGCATTGGTTTATACATTCCTTTTAGTCTCGACTTTAGGGATAATTTTTTTCGCTATCTTTTTTCGAGAACCACCTAAGGTTCCGACTAAAAAAATGAAATAACCTTTCGAAATAATTTAATTGAAGTAATGAGCCTCCCATATTGGGAGGCTCATTACTTCAACTAGTCCCCGTGTTCTTCGAATGGATCTCTTAGTTGTTGAGAGGGTTGCCCAAAAGCGGTATATAAGGCGTACCCAGTAAAGCTTACAAGTAAACCAGATATGGAGATGGCGACTAGGGTTGCTGTTTCCATTTTTAGATAATTTCAAGATCACAATGGATCTACGATAAGATCGCTTATTTACAACTACAACGGAATAGTATACAAAGTCAACAGATCTCAACCAATCATTAAATAGGATTTATGGCTACACAAACCGTTGAGGATAGTTCTAGATCTGGGCCAAGACGAACTACTGTAGGGGATTTATTGAAACCATTGAATTCGGAATATGGTAAAGTAGCTCCGGGATGGGGGACTACACCACTTATGGGGGTCGCAATGGCTCTATTTGCGATATTCCTATCTATTATTTTGGAAATTTATAATTCTTCTGTTTTACTGGATGGAATTTCAATGAGTTAGGTTTATAAGAACTATGAAGTCCTAGTCTTTCAATCAAAGAAAAAATTACTTTAGACTTGGATTTCTAGACCATTCTATTCTGGTAGTTCGACCGTGGAATTTATTTGTTTTGGTATTTCCGGAATATGAGTGTGTGACTTGTTATAATTGATCCTATTGATAATACATAGAATGGACCTGTTATCTCTATCAAGATGATTCTACCTCGTCGGATATTTATTCTAGTATCTGGGGCACGGAATATATAGAATAGATCAAGAAAAGAAATATTTGAACTATGATTCATACCTACTATTTATTCAGACCTCGCAACCGGACTCAAAAAAAATTCAAATAGGTATTTCCTAAATCAAACGAATTTTATTCTTTCAGATTTATTTTGACCGAAGGATAACTCTTTCTCTAGATTTTGTTGAGTCATTACATCCATTCATTCAATAAGTGATCATCAAAGGTTCTTACTCAGAGAACCTTTGAGTTTAGCTTGAGGCTAAATCATCGTGGTTCTAGTATGAATCTGAGGTTTCAATTGATTCATAGGGTCTCAACAAGAGAATTCCTATCAATAGTAAAACAAGAGTAAATCCGCAGTACGCACAAAAAAAAACAATAAATCAAATAACAAATAAAAAATAGGGAAGAGAAGATTCAAGAGGCCTGTAACGATCAACATAAAGAAAGACAGATGAGCCAACTTGATATTTTTTGGCATTATCATCACAAAGAAGAGATTCCGGATTTTTGTTACTTCGTATCTTCGAGGCAAATCGAATCAGGTGGTTAATGAAGTTTTTAACTTTCTATTATATATCCGTTGAAATCAGTATTTGTGTGTTTCCGCTTGAGCCGTACGAGATGAAATTCTCATATACGGTTCTCAGAGGGGGAGTTCCATTGGGTTACCTATCTCAATAAAGTATATGATTGGTTTGAGGAACGTCTTGAGATTCAGGCGATTGCAGATGATATAACTAGTAAATATGTTCCTCCTCATGTCAACATATTTTATTGTTTAGGGGGGATCACACTTACTTGTTTTCTAGTACAAGTAGCTACGGGTTTTGCTATGACTTTTTACTATCGTCCAACCGTTACAGAGGCTTTTTCCTCTGTTCAATACATCATGACTGAGGCCAACTTTGGTTGGTTAATCCGATCAGTTCATCGATGGTCAGCAAGTATGATGGTTCTCATGATGATCCTGCACGTATTTCGTGTGTATCTCACAGGTGGATTTAAAAAACCTCGCGAATTAACTTGGGTTACGGGTGTGGTTTTGGCTGTATTGACTGCATCTTTTGGTGTAACTGGTTATTCCTTACCTCGGGACCAAATTGGTTATTGGGCAGTAAAAATTGTGACAGGCGTACCTGAAGCTATTCCTGTAATAGGATCGCCCTTAGTAGAGTTATTACGTGGAAGTGCTAGTGTGGGCCAATCCACTTTAACTCGTTTTTATAGTTTACACACTTTTGTATTGCCTCTCCTTACTGCCGTATTTATGTTAAT